AACACTAAAAGGTTTATACGACATATCCGGTGTGGAAGTAGGCCAACATTTCTATTGGCAAATAGGAAGTTTCCAAGTCCATGCCCAAGTACTTATTACTTCTTGGGTCGTAATTGCGATTTTATTAGGTTCAGCCATTATAGCTGTTCGTAATCCGCAAACCATTCCTACTGACGGTCAGAATTTCTTTGAATATGTCCTTGAATTCATTCGAGACGTGAGCAAAACGCAAATTGGAGAAGAATATGGTCCATGGGTTCCCTTTATTGGAACTATGTTTCTATTTATTTTTGTTTCGAATTGGTCAGGGGCTCTTTTACCCTGGAAAATCATACAGTTACCTCATGGAGAGTTAGCCGCACCCACAAATGATATAAACACTACCGTTGCTTTAGCTTTACTCACGTCAGTAGCATATTTCTATGCGGGCCTTACAAAAAAGGGATTGGGTTATTTCGGTAAATACATTCAACCAACCCCAATCCTTTTACCTATTAACATCTTAGAAGATTTTACAAAACCGTTATCGCTTAGTTTTCGACTTTTCGGAAATATTTTAGCTGATGAATTAGTAGTTGTTGTTCTTGTTTCTTTAGTACCCTTAGTAGTTCCTATACCAGTCATGTTCCTTGGATTATTTACAAGCGGTATTCAAGCTCTTATTTTTGCAACCCTAGCTGCGGCTTATATAGGTGAATCCATGGAAGGTCATCATTGACTAGTTTTCGACACAGTCTTTTTTTAGCTTAGCCTGACGCAAGCGCCGTTCAAGGTAATCCACTTAGGGAAGATAAATATACAAATAAGGTATAAATAACGGTATAAAAGATCTAGAGTAATTGTAAAAAAAAAAGGGGGGGGGGGAGATCTAAAAGATATTTTTCCTAAAATTCTTGTTTAACTATATTATACCCCCCAATGAATATTCTCTGGAAGAGGGGGTCGAACTAGGTGTATATAATCTAATCGCTATAAGACAACTCTTGTCAATCTTTCGAAGAATGATTCGAGAATACCGATGACTTTAAGATACAATATTTGGTTTACGGTATGGGGGAAAGACATGTATATGTGATATTAGACATTAACTAGGTATATATGAACGAAAGATATATTTAATTTGTCTTACTATTGTGAATTTAGATAGGGATTTCAATAGAAGCCTTTCCATTTCGTCTGTAATTATGAATTGAATATTGGTTGATTGTATCATTAACTATTTCTTTATTTTTGTTTTGGTGCGAGGAACTTATCATGAATCCACTGATTTCTGCCGCTTCCGTTATTGCTGCTGGATTGGCCGTCGGGCTTGCTTCTATTGGACCTGGGGTTGGTCAAGGTACTGCTGCGGGACAGGCTGTAGAAGGGATCGCGAGACAACCAGAGGCGGAAGGAAAAATACGAGGTACTTTATTGCTTAGTCTGGCTTTCATGGAAGCTTTAACAATTTATGGGCTGGTTGTAGCATTAGCTCTTTTATTTGCGAATCCCTTTGTTTAATCCTAAAAACACACATTTTTGTTTATTTCCGTGGATTTGCTGCTCTTGTTTTTTCGAATTCTATTAAGATTAATATTTAACTCCTACAATTTAATTATTTACAATTTAATTATTTAGGAACAACAACCCACGTAAATCACTGGTTTGAGGATGAGGAATTCAAACTCCAACTCATTTTTTCCTTTACCTTCTTAGTCCAATGTAAGAACTTTTTTTTAGGAAGTATTGCAGTTGTAACAAACGTGGTATTTCGCAACTTACCTGTATAAGACCTGGTACCTAATTCGAATCGAATAAGTATCAGGCTTATTGGAAATTTCCAATTGAAAAAAATCCATTAAAACCCATTTCTAAATAAATATTTTTTTTGACTCTACTTAGTATTTTCTATTTAGAAATAGGAAAATTCATAATAAAATAATACAAAAAGAATAGAAAATTAAAGTAGTCTATCTATAAGAAAGCTATAACTATAAGAAAGAGGAGATCATATGAAAAATGTAACCGATTCTTTCCTTTCCTTGGGTTATTGGCCATCCGCCGGGAGTTTCGGGTTTAATACCGATATTTTTGCAACAAATCTAATAAATCTAAGCGTAGTACTCGGTGTGTTGATTTTTTTTGGAAAGAGAGTGTTAAGTGATTTATTAGATAATCGAAAACAGAGGATCTTGAAAACTATTAGAAATTCAGAAGAACTGCGCGAGGGGGCCCTAGACCAGTTGGAAAAAGCCCGGGACCGCTTACGGAAAGTAGAAATGGAAGCGGATCAGTTTCGAATGACTGGATACTCTGAAATAGAACGCGAAAAATTGAATTTGATTAATGCAACTTCTAAGACTTTGGAACAATTAGAAAATTACAAAAATGAAACCATTCATTTTGAACAACAAAGAGCAATTAATCAAGTTCGACAACGGGTTTTTCAGCAAGCCTTACAGGGGGCTCTAGGAACTCTGAATAGTTGTTTGAACAACGAATTACATTTACGTACCATCAG